TCCCTCTTGTATCATCAAACCATCGCCCATTAATACAACACCAACATTATTTGATTCCAAATTAAGAGCAATGCCTATTGTACCCTCTTCAAATTCTACTAATTCACCTGCCATTACTTCATCAAGACCATGAATACGAGCAATGCCATCGCCCACTTGAAGTACAGTACCAGTATTCACAATCTTGACTTCTCTATTATATTGTTCAATACGTTCGCGAATAATATTACTAATTTCGTCAGCTCGAAGGATTCCCATTAGTATCTCTTTTTTCTTTTTAGGAAGAAAAGGTAAAAAAAAAAAATAATACCTAAATTCTAAAATGACTTCTAAACTAGAGTAAAAGGGCTAATAAGTTATTTCTTCCACAGACCCAAGGATACCAATATTAGCACTGATGGTACGAAAATGTAATTTGCTATTCAAACAACTATTTAGAGTTCCAAGAGCTCTTTGTAAGGCTTGTTGGAAAACTTGTTGTCGGACCTGATTAATCGTTCTTTGTTGTTCAAAATAAAGAGTTTCATTTTTGTAATTTTCTAATCGTTCCAAACTATCGCAAGTAGCATTAATCAAACTTACTTTTTCTCGTTCTATCTCAGAGTATCCATTCATTCGATACTCATCTGCTTCCATTTCTACTTTCCGTAAGCGAGTCTGGGCTCTTTCGAGCTGTTCAATGGCCCCCCTACGTAATTCTTCTGAATTTCGAATAGTACTCAAGATCCTCTGTTTTCGCTTATCTAATAAATCCTTTAATGAAAGTAGATTAGATTTCCATTCGCTTCACAACTCTCATATCTCTTCCCGAACCAAACATGAATCTTTCAATTCATTTGGCTCTCACGCTCAATTATTTCTTTTATTTGCTAGGAATTCCCATATCTTATAATGTAATGAGCCTATCTTTATCCTTATAATGTAATTGTAATGAGCCTATCCTCGCTTTTCTGTTCGTATTCAAAGATATCGAAACTTATATAACATCAGAATATTAGGAGAACTCTTCAGACCAAAAAAGAAATTGTCAGCAAAGTTGTTTCTTTATTTGTTCTTCATTTACAAATTTTCTTTATTATTATTATTATTTTTTTTTTTTCATCCAAAAAATTCCAATAATTATTATTTAATTATTATTAATTATATTATTATAATTAGGTCGTCGATTTGGCATTGGATAAAAAAAGTAAGAGGGGGGTAAAGATACCCATCTTTCCAGTAAATGGTTCAAATCATTTTATCCATATGAGTGTTCTACATCGAATAAATTCCCAATTATTCATTTTGAAACCATTTCGGTACTAATACTAAATGTAGTGGTAGAAAGAGTACCATGCTGTGCCTAGACTTCAAACCAAACAATTTAGTTTTAACCATGTAAAAATCCAAATCCTCAGCATTATTGGTTGATAGAAAATCAAAGTTAATTTACCAATTAGTCACGAAATGCTATGGTTCTTACATATGATTTCTGAATAAAATCCAATTCCGAAGTAATTCGCAAGATTGTGCACCTTTTTTTTTCTATTTCTGCTAATAAATATAAATAATAAAGTGCAGCCGGTTAAATCCAACCTATTCTTGAAATACACAACTCGTACACACTCCCTTTCCAAAAAAAATCAATACACCCAATACTACGCTTAGATTTATTGGATTTGTTGCTAAAATATCGGTATTAAATTCGAAACTCCTGGCGGGTGGCCAGTGCTCTAAGGAAACGAAAGAATCGGTTATATTTTTCATATGCTCTCCTCTTATAGATAGGACTAATAAAGAACAGAGTTCTTTTTGTATCACTTCACCCGTCCCTCCCCTTTTTTTGATCGATTTCTTTTTTTTTTTACATTTGAATTCTAGGATTAAATTAAACAAAAGGATTTGCAAATAAAAGAGCTAATGCCACAACCAGTCCATAAATTGTTAAAGCTTCCATAAAAGCCAAACTAAGCAATAAAGTACCTCGTATTTTACCCTCCGCTTCTGGTTGTCTCGCAATACCTTCTACAGCTTGGCCCGCAGCAGTACCTTGACCAATTCCAGGTCCAATAGAAGCAAGCCCTACAGCCAATCCAGCAGCAATAACAGAAGCGGCAGAAATAAGTGGACTCATAGTAAGTTCCTCGCACCAAAAAAAGAAATGGTTAATGATACAACCAACCAATGAATTACTCCTTCTCTTTATTCGACTTTCTTTTCTACCCATGCTATGCTGGAATTTTATGTAATTTATGTAAATAGTAAATATGTATATGTATACTTATTACTTATATAGTTTTAGTGGTTTTAATTATTGCGCTTTCTTTTTTCTATTTTTTCATTCAATTCAAACTCACAGACAAAATAGAAAAAGGGCTCATATTTGAATTCATCTAAATGGAATGGGTTAAAAAAAGATAGATAGGGATAATTATTATCTAACTAATAAATATTTAATATCACATATACTTTTTTTCTTCCATAACGTAAACCACCTGCCCCTTTATTTATTCTATAAAATATATTTTGAAACCATTCTTCGAATAAGGACTGATATTTATAAACATACTGATACTTATAAACATTACATACATATACATATATCTAGTAGGACCGACCCCACAACCCTTCTTTCTCTTTCAAATTCTGCAATATCCATCTATATTTCTTCATATATCATATATCATATATACATATTTGTATCTATATTACTATATTATTATTATTTATTATTTGTTAATAGAATTATTATTTGTTTTTGTTTTGTAATTTTTATTTGTTTCTATTTGCACATTTTCTTCTCCAACCAAATTCAAATGGATTGTATTGCACCCCGCATTGCTTAAATTGGGATAAAAGACTATTTCGAAAATTAGTCAATGATGACCCTCCATGGATTCACCTATATAAGCCGCAGCCAAAGTTGCAAAAATCAGAGCTTGAATACCACTTGTAAATAGTCCAAGAAACATGACAGGTATAGGAACTACTAAAGGTACTAAAGAAACAAGAACAACAACTACTAATTCATCGGCCAATATATTTCCGAAAAGGCGAAAACTAAGAGATAAAGGTTTTGTGAAATCTTCTAGGATGTTAATTGGTAAAAGTATTGGAGTTGGTTGAATGTATTTCCCAAAATATCCCAATCCTTTTTTACTAAGACCCGCATAGAAATATGCCAATGACGTGGGTAAAGCTAAAGCAACAGTAGTATTTATATCATTCGTGGGGGCAGCTAACTCCCCATGAGGTAACTTTATGATTTTCCAAGGTAAAAGAGCACCTGACCAGTTAGAAACAAAAATAAATAGGAACATCGTTCCAATAAAAGGAACCCAAGGACCATACTCTTCTCCAATCTGGGTTTTGCTCAAGTCTCGAATAAATTCAAGGACATATTCGAAGAAATTTTGACCGTCGGTCGGAATGGTTTGTGGATTCCGAACAGCTATGATGACTGAACCTAATAAGATAGCAATTACAACCCAAGAAGTGATAAGTACTTGAGCATGAATTTGTAAACCTCCTATTTGCCAATATAAATGTTGGCCTACTTCTACACCTGATATATCGTATAACCCTTTCAGTGTTTTAATGGAACATGGTATAACATTCATATTCTCCTCTAAGAGAAATCAAATTTCAAAAAAAGAATTATTTTGATTCAACCATCTCTTTCTCAATTAATCTCCGTTCATTCATGAATCGCAGTTATGAATCGTATATTTAGGATACTAAGAAATCACATAAAAAAGTCCCAATCATTTTCTATTTTTTTTTTTATTCAAAACATAGTTTAAAATCCAAAAAATGCAAATCAAACGAGTAACCAATCAAAGAAATATATGGAGTTCTACAAAAACAAACTAATCTTCTTCTTTTCTTAATTATTAATTATAAGATAATCAAATCAAGGATTTTTTATATAGCTAGAACGGCCCTCAAAAATTGCAGATACTAATTTGATAAGAATCAATCGAATCGAAGCTATAGCATCATCGTTGGCCGGAATAGAAATATCTGCAAGATTTGGGTCACAATTTGTATCGATTAAACAAATCGTCGGAATACCCAAAATGCCACATTCTCGAAGAGCCGTATATTCGTCTTGCTGATCAAGAATAATTACAATATCGGGTAATCTCGTCATATATTTGATCCCACCCAAATATGTTTGCAAGATAGATAACTTTCTCTTCAACATTGCCCCATCTCTTTTGGGGAGACGGTTGAGTTTCCCCATCTTTTGTTCTGCTCTTAAGTCCCTGAACTTCTGGAGTCTCGTTTCTGTAGTAAACCAATTTGTTAACATACCATCAAGCCATTTCTTATTAACATAATGACATCGAGCCCTTATTGCCGCTGATGCTACTAAATCCGCTCCTTTATTTTTTGTGCCAACTATTAAAAAGTTTTTTCCCCTACTTGCTGCATCAAAAACTAAATCGCAGGCTTCTGATAAAAAACGAGCAGTTCTAGTAAGATTTGTAATATGAATACCTTTACGCTTTGCAGAGATGTAAGGAGCCATTCTAGGATTCCATTTCTGAGTACCATGGCCAAAATGAATTCCTGCTTCCATCATCTCTTCCAAATTGATGTTCCAATATTGTCTTCCCATTTTTAACACACTTTACTCTTTTTTTTTTAGAGATTCAGTACCCTGACTGAAAAAAATAATTGTTCCGACGGAATCTTCTACCAGAATTCACTATTGATCTACGACCCAAACCATGAATTTGTTTTCATTCTTGATTTCTTATTTCAGCGATTACCAAATCCATAACATAATCGGGTCAGAGAAAAAGAATGAACTTCTTATTAGGAATTACTAAATTAATTACGTAATTTATTGGTCTGATGTCTCCTGGAAATTATTTGGTCCACAAAAACCAAATAATTCTCTATGGTGTAACAAAATATTTCTCATTTTCAACTCGAATAGATTCTTCCTTTTGATTTCAAAATGAAAATGAATATTTTTGTCTTGCTTTGAAGGATGTACTAATTTTTGGAATCCAGTCCCAACCGGTATAATCCCCCCCAGAACAACGTTCTCTTTCAAGCCCTTCAACCAATCAATACGACCTCGTAGAGCAGCTTTTGCTAAAACTCGAGCAGTTTCTTGAAAACTCGCTTCGGATATGAAACTTTGAGTATTCAGCGATGACTTCGTTATTCCCACTAAAATTGCTCGATAACAGATTGCTTCGTCCAAAACACACCCTGCGCGCGAAGCGCGCAACAATCCAATAAATTCCCCAGGTGAAAAAACATTAGACATTCCATCCTCTGAAACCAACACTTTTGAGGTTACTTGACGTACAACAATCTCTATATGTTTATTATGGATCTGTACCCCCTGGGATCGATAAACCTTTTGAATCTTATTAACCAAAGATATACGACTTTGGGCTATGCTTAGTTCAGCTCCAATCAAGAATCTCCAAGGAATGTCAAGAATTCTTCGGATACGTTCGTTCCAACCTTCAACTATCCTTTCGAGGTTCATCGATATTGAATTTATTGAACGAACTTCTAAAATTTGTTCCACTTTTGGAAGACCTTGCGTTATGTCACCAGATCTCGATTTTTCGTAAATAAATGTAACTAATGTATCTCCTTCGTAAAGGGTTTTCCCATAATGGCCATGAACTGTTGCTCCTGGAGTGGCCAAATAGAGCTTAGCTGATCTTATAACTAAAGAGTCAACATGAACAATGAAAATTTGACCTGATTTTTTTATTCGTGATCCGTATTTCAATAGACATACATTTTCACAAATAAATTGTCCAAGGATAATTATTGTCCACAGCTCTTCAAAATAATAGTGATGGAGAAAACACCAGTTCAAACGGAATGAATTCCAAATGATGTTACTACATGGATTAGGATTAAAAATATTCCAATTTTCATCTAGAAAACAGTATTGAAATTTAAGTGCTTGAAGTACTTGGAAAGTCTTTTGAAAATTTTCAAGTAACAAATATTTCTTCAAAAAAACTTGATTATAAGTTATTAAAGTTATTAATATTAAATAGTAAAATGAACAAAAATTCGCTATTTTAGGCACAATAGTGCCTAAGGGACCCCAAAAATCCCTAATTGTAATCATGGTATTTTTTGTCACATTATTATATATCGAAGTATTAAAAGGTCTCATTCGAGAACAATTGGATGATGACAAAATTTTTAAGGATTGGCATTCCTTATTTCGATTCAACAACGTATCAAGAGTTACCTGATGCTGGGGAAATAGTTGAATCTTCTCCGTAAAATTAAAAGGATTGGTATTGATACGATCTAATCTATTATCGGAAATCAATCCTGAACCTGCCATATCATACCTTTTTACAGTATACGAAATATTGGACTTTACTAACTCAACTCTGATGAAATCACGAAGTAGATCATTTGTCCTTATTTCAACAAAAGAAGTATGAACCCCTTCTTCTTGTATAGAAACATTTTTTTCTTGGTCCCAATTCAATACTAAGCAAGTCCGAACTAATTGAATACTTGTGTGAGAAATTCTTCGAATTGACTTGCCATTTCCATAAAGTATATAATTGACAATTCGAAGTTGGACATTATCCTTTTCCTGCAAGAGATCCTCGGAGAAAAGTGTTGCTAAATTTATCCCATCAGCTATTTCATATGTGATTACGGGACGAACCAAAACAAAATATTTTTTTTTTGTAGGTGTGATCCGTTGGACATAGATCCAATTTTTCAATTTTTTTGATCCCTTATCATTTTTTTTTTCCATTTTTGGTGGAATCAAAATGCCGCTGTGCCTAGATATTTTATCTGTCTCTCCAGGAAAATGAATATCTCCATAAAAAATTTTCAGTTCAATACTCTTTTTTTTTCTCTCCACTCGGACTAATCCACCTACTCGGCTTCTTGTATTTATATTTAAAGCAAGTCGTGTATCTACTCCAACGATACTATTGTTACGGACCATTATGAACGAAGATCCGGGTAAAATATGCACCTCCTCGGGAATGAAAAAAAACCGATCTACTCTCATTTGCATTTGGTATTTCGGACTAAATTCTTTTGTTACTCGATACTCAATCAAATCCTCTTTTTTTACGATTGAATCTACTTCGAGGATCCCATATTTAATAATTCCTGAACTGCTTCTTCTATATCGTGGATCATCAAAAAAAGCAAGAATACTATTTCTAGGTAAAATACCATTTCTAGGTATTTTAATCGAAATACCAAGCCAAGGTATTAATTCTTTTTCTCGTTCTTGATCAGATTGTAAGGGAATGACAAATCTATTTCTTCGCTTTTTTGCTAAGGAAGCATTGGAATTATCTTGACGAATAGAAGGATCTATGAGATTCCAATGACCATTAGGTAAGATTCGATAAGGTTTTGAATAGTTAAAAATTTCCCTATTTTTTTTACCAAAAGTATCCAACAATTTATGTCTTACTTGATCATTATCATTCGTCAGTGAGAGATCAAAGATATAGCTATCTTCGATAGAAAAAGAATGAGCATTTATTTGATCTTGATCCTTGTGGAGAGAAAAAGACATTATACTAGATTTGCGTAGACCTCCTGCTAATATCCATAAATGACTTGTTTTTGGTAATAGATGAACATTACTATATGAATATTCAGGTGCATGATAGACATCAGTACTCCAGTGCATTTCTCCTTCTGAGTCAGAAGAAATATGTTTTCGAACCCTCTCTTTCAAATGAAAGGTTAATGTTCCGGAACGAATCTCGGCAATCACTTGTTCTGATTCTACATATTGATCATTTTGAACTAAAATCAAACTTTTTGTTGGAATATTCACATTATGTAGAATATCTCGACTTTCAATAGTTATATACAAGTCCATAGAACATAGAAAAGCAGGATGCCCATGACGGGTACGAGTGGGATGAACCAAATCGTCATCAAATTTTATTTTTCCATTAGAAGGAGCTCGTACATGCTCGGCAATACCACCTGTAAATACTCCGCCAGTATGAAAAGTTCTTAATGTTAGTTGAGTCCCCGGTTCCCCAATTGATTGACCCGCAACAATGCCTACGGCTTCTCCCAACTCAACTAGGTTACCATGAGTGGAACTACGACCATAACATAATTGACAGATCCAAGATGTACTCCTGCAAGTAAAAGGGGTTCGAATATATATTCGATGTGCTCGAAAGGTTATGAATCGATTGACAAGTCCAATTCCAATATCTTGATTTCGAGTGGCAATGCATCGTAGACCGATATATATATCGTCTGCTAATACACGACCAATTAGTGTTTGGACAAAATTCTTTTCCGTCATCTTATTTCGAGGACTCACAGAAATACCTTGGATAGTACCACAATCTGTTCTACGTACAAGAATGTGTTGAACTACTTCAACAAGTCTACGGGTGAGGTATCCAGCATCTGATGTTCGTACAGCAGTATCTACAACTCCTTTGCGGGCTCCGTAGCAAGAAATTATGTATTCTGTCAAAGAAAGTCCTTCGCGTAAATTGCTTTGAATGGGTAAATCAATCATTTGTCCTTGAGGATCCGACATTAATCCTCTCATACCTATTAATTGGTGTACTTGAGATGCATTTCCTCTAGCTCCCGAAAAGGACATTAGATGGACTGGATTAAAGGGATCAGTCATTCGAAAATTAGGATTCATTTCTTGTCTCAAATATTCACTTGTAGCATACCAGATCTCAATGGATTGACGTAATTTTTCTACCGCGTGTACATTCCCATAATGATGGTTTTTCTCTAAAAGAAAACTTTGTTGTTCAGCGTCTTGAACTAACCATCCCTTAGAAGGTATTGTTAAAAGATCATCAATTCCTAATGAAACAGATGTAGCAGTGGCTTGCTGGAAACCCAAAGTCTTCACTTGATCCAGAATATGTGATGTATATGCCATTCCGAAATGATCTATGAATCTGCTAATAAGTCGTTTCAGAGCAGTTCTATCTATCGCCTTATTGTGAAAGACCAGATCAGCCCGTTCTGCCATAAGGACCTCCCTATATTTTCTGAGTCAGATTCAACAATGGGTCTGAGTCAGTGATTCAAAAACTTCCTTTCCTCAGTCTTGATTCACACAGAAACTAAGAAATTTGAATACTAGTGAAATTGGGTAGACCCGAATTCTCGCAAGGCAAGTATGGACATCGCTAATATAATTTCTTAGTTTAGATAGCGTATGAGTTATATAGTTAGTGTATTATATAATATATGAGTAAGTCATGAGTAAGTCCGACAAAATCCCTGTATGGCTTCTTCTATTTCTCGATAAAAAGAAAGATGGCCAACAGTAGTTCGAATGTATATACAACGAATTTCTCTTTTTACACTTCCTACTATTTGATAGTACTTATAAATCTCATTATAATTACCAAAAGATTCATATTGAACTTCGATGGGAACTTCTCTTGAGCCAACGACGCGTTGATCTAGTCTCCACCGGAGCCAAAAAGGACTGTCTAAATGGATTCGTTTCTGACGATAAGCTCGAAGTACATCATAAGAACTAGAAAAATACGGCTCCTTTGTATACTTACAGTCATTATTGTCAACAGGTTCCTTTTGATAGTTTCTGTAATTATATTGATTATATCTATTTGCACAAATACCTCGGGGATTCCCGATCGTTAATACATAGAGTCCAATAAGCATATCTTGAGTTGGTAGGGAAACAGGATCCCCAATAGCTGGAGACAAGAGATTCATATGAGAAAACATAAGTAAACGAGCTTCTGCTTGAGCTTCCAAAGATAAAGGTAGGTGAACGGCCATTTGATCCCCATCAAAGTCTGCGTTGAAGCCCTTACAAACTAATGGGTGTAAACAAATAGCACGTCCCTCTACTAAAATGGGTTGGAACGCCTGTATGCCTAATCTATGCAGGGTCGGTGCTCTATTCAACAATACAGGATGCCCCTGCATAACTTCTTGAAGTATTTCCCATACAATGGGTTCTTTTTCCCGAATTTTGCTTTTAGCAATCCCTATGTTAGAAACAACATGTTGTTTGATTAGACCTCGAATTAGAAATGTTTGGAAAAGCTCTATTGCTATTTCTCGAGGTAATCCACATTGATGTAATGAAAGCGAAGGACCCACAACAATTACGGAACGTCCCGAATAATCGACCCGTTTACCAAGCATAGTCTCACGAAATCTTCCTTCTTTGCCTTCAATTACATCGGAAAATGACTTGTAAACTTTATTATGCCCATCTCGCATGGGTTGTCCACGAATCCCATTATCAAGAAGTGTATCCACGGCCTCCTGTACCAATTTCTCCTGACACATTACTAATTCCCCTGGTGTAGATTTACTTGTTGCTAATAAATCGGTAAGAGTATTGTTCCGATAGATGACTCTTCTATAGAGTTCATTAATATCCGAACTCATTAATTTACCCCCATCTATCTGAATGATTGGTCTCAACTCAGGAGGAAGAACTGGTAACAGGCATAAAACCATCCGTTCTGGGTCTACATTTGTTCGAGTAAAATGTTTAGCTAATTCTATGCGTTTAACCAAAAAATCCTTTCTTCTTCTAATTTTTTTATCTTCCCATTCATTTCCAGCGGATTCTTCGTCTCCTAATTCCTTCCATTCTACCAAAGAATTATCTGTAATAATTCGCAAATCCAAATTGGCTAGTTGTTCTCTGATAGCACCTGCACCCGTAGAAATTTCTCGGTTTCGAAATGTCTCGAAACCTTGAGTAGTAAAAAAAAGTGGGATGCTGTATTTCCAGGATTGGATTTCATATTCGAATGAACCTCGTAATCGTAAGAAAGTAGGTTTTTTAGCTATGGACCTAGCAAAATAAAAATCGAGATAGGTTCCTCCTATAGGATTAAATCCCCCCCCCCCCTCACAATCGGACATGAGGGTTTCCTCTCATCCGGCTTAAGTAGTTACACCAAATAAGGAAAGAAAGGAGGTTCTTCTTTTTAAACTTTGTTCGAAAGACCCTACAAAACAAAAAGCTACTCTTTACTCAAGTTTCCAGTAAGGACCAATCTTTCATTGATTCATTCTTATTTTCAACCTAACTTTTTTACTTTATTTTACGTTTAGTTATATTTAATATGTTTATTTATTTATTTATTTTTATGTTTACGAAAGAAATGTCAAATTCTTGAGTAGTCTACTTCCCCTCAAATGAGGAATTCCCTGAAAGAAATATTTTTGGACTCGTAAAGGATTTTTTTGTCTATATATTGTATTGTTCCTTTCGATCTTTTTTAGGTCCCTACTCACCTCGATGGTTATGCCATGATATGATGTCCCTTGAAGCATATCCGCGATGGATGGGCTCCTGTAACCATCCATGCCATATTCGTTTGCCGAAATAGAATTTCTTTCTAAAAGAGGTGGAATATTTAATTTCACAAAAACGTCTTTTTTTTTTTTCACGAGGTATAACTAGCTATTCTTATATTCTCTGTTACGAAATCGACCATGGATCAATTCCCCTTTCCTTCGATTTGGAAGTCTGGAATACACCCATGATTCTGAGCTTCATGCTCCTCCTCCCAAGACACATGTCAGAGCCGGGGGCATCCCAATCAGATTGAATGGGATGACAGTTTCTCAGTCTGAATCTGTAAAATGCAAATTTTGATCAAATCACACATCGCAATATACTAGGCCCTCTAATTCTCTAAGAGGCTTATCTAAAAGATTCGCAATATAACTAGGAAGCCGTTTCAAATACCACACATGAGTCACTGGACATGCGAGTTTGATGTATCCCATTTTGTACCTTCGTACCCGAGAATCAACAAATTCCACTCCACATTCTTCACAAGATTTCCATTCTTCTTTTTCAGTCCCAATCGCTCGGTAATTTCCACAAGCACAAATCCCACTTTTTATGGGTCCAGAAATTCTTTCACAAAACAATCCATCTTTCTCAGGTTTATTGGTTTTATAATGAAAAGTATAGGGTTTTGTCACTTCTCCAACTACCTCTCCATTGGGTAGAATTTTATTTGCCCAAGCCCTGATTTGTTGAGGGGAAACGGGTCCAATTCGAAGTTGTTGATGTTTATACTGATCGATCATAGAATAGAAATTCTGATTCATTAAGATCAAGCTTCCTTCCTATTTATCTGGAAGTTTTTTTCAGATACAAGGAAATGATTCAGTTCCAGGGCCAAGGATCGTAGTTCTCGAACGAGCAATCGAAAAGATTCTGGAGCATCCTCTAGGTTAGGTACTGTTCCTCCAATAATTGTAGCACCTAGTGCTTCTTGACGAGCTCTAATATGATCAGATTTACAAGTAAGCATCTCTTGTAAAATATGAGCAACACCAAATCCCTCTAGAGCCCAAACTTCCATTTCTCCTACTCGTTGTCCCCCTTGTTTGGCCTTCCCTCGAAGGGGTTGTTGTGTAACAAGTGCATAATGCCCACTGGAACGCCCATGGATTTTATCATCAACTTGATGAATTAATTTCAGGATATAGGACTTTCCTATTAGAACAGGTTGTTCAAAAGGATCCCCTGTTCTTCCATCAAATATTCTGCTTTTTCCCGGGTATTCGGGTTCAAATACCCATGGATTTTTTGTTTGCTTACTGGCTTCATATAATTCAGAAAACACTAGTTTTCTTGAAGCCTCTTGCTCATATCTCTCATCAAAGGGTGCTATTCTATAATGTTTCTTTAGCAGATCCCCCGCTAACCCGAGCGAACATTCAAATATCTGCCCCACATTCATTCGTGAGGGTACTCCTAATGGGTTGAATACCATATCAACGGGTGTTCCATCTTGCAAATAGGGCATATCTTGTCTAGACAAAATCTTAGAAATTATACCTTTATTCCCATGCCTTCCAGCTACTTTATCACCCACTTTGATTTCACGCTTCTGTGAAATATATACACGAATCCTTTCTTGATTATAATTGGAACTCCCCTTCCTATGGATCCATCTCACATCAATAACTCTACCTCTTCCACCTATAGGTAGTTTTAGAGAAGTTTCTTTTGCAGTGGATACCTGAATGCCAAGTATAGCTCGTAATAATCTATCTTCTGGGGCATATGACGATTCATTTGCTGTCTGAGGTGTTAATTTACCTACTAATATATCACCTGTTTCTATCCAAGATCCCAGCATCACAATTCCATTTCTGTCTAAATTTCGGAGTAAATGAGCCTCTAAATGTGGGATCTCCTTAGTGATTCTTTCAGGACCTTGACTTGTTACATGAGTCTGAGTTTCATATTTTCGAATGTGAAAAGAAGTATAAATATCTTCATAGACCAGACGTTCGCTAATTAGTACTGCGTCTTCAAAATTGTAACCTTCCCATGGCATATAAGCTACTAATACATTTTTCCCTAAAGCGAGTTCCCCACCGGCTGTAGCCGCACCGCTCGCTATAATTTGTCCCTTTTTAATGTATTTATCCCACCGCACCTGAGTTTTTTGATGCATACAAGTATTTTTGTTGGAACGTCGATACATAACTAATGGAATGCTTAAAGTATCCCCACTACTTGATAAAATGATCTTGTGAGTATCAGTGGAAATGATTTTTCCCTTGCGTTCGACTATAGCTGGAATCCCCGAATCTAAAGCCGTTTGGCTTTCCAACCCAGTTCCAACAATGCATTTCTCGGACCGAGAAAGCGGAACTGCTTGGCGCTGCATATTCGAACTCATTAAAGCCCGATTCGCATCATTATGCTCGATAAAAGGAATGAGGGAAGCTCCAATAGAAAAATATTGGAAGGGAAAGATGCTTCTAAGATGAATCTGTTCCCATGCAATAGTCAGGAATTCTTGACGATATCGAGCTGGAACAACCTGTTCTTCTTGAATACTCCGATTCAAAGCCAAAGAATTTCCTGCTGCTACCATATAATATTCATCTTTATTTGGTGATAAATAAACCATCTGTGCCTCTTTTGACCTATCAGATAATTCATAAAACGGACTATCTATAGATCCCCAATAACCAACCTTCACATGAATAGCTAAGGATCCAATAAGTCCAACATTGATTCCTTCGGATGTGTCAATTGGACAAATACGTCCATAGTGACTCGGGTGGATATCTCGTATCCGAAAACTAGCAGTTCGTCCCGTCAATCCTCCAGGGCCCAAATAACTCAATTTTCGCCCATGAACAATTTGTGTCAATGGATTAGTTTGATCCAAAACTTGCGATAAAGGGTGTAGGGCAAAAAACGATTCATAAGTAGTTGTTAATGAGGTTGAAGTTATCAAATTTTGAGGAGTTGGTATCAATTTATGTCTGATTGCTCCACATATAGTTCCTCGAACCGCATTTTCTAAACGAACAAGAGCCAATCCGAATTGATCCTGTAATAGATCTGCTACAGAACGAATACGTTTATTTTTCAAGTGATTCATATCATCAAGTGTACCCATTCCCAATTTCATTCCAATTAAATGATCCACAGCAGCCAATAGATCTTGTGGTAACAAAAATATATTGTTTTGGGATATATCAAGATTCAGTCTACAGTTCATATTTCGTCGGCCAATCTTTCCTAATTCACATCTTTGTTGAAAAAATCTCTTTTGTAATTCTTTGCATAAAGACTCAGAAAATATCGGATCCCCCCCCACACAAGCAAATTGTTGGTAAAACTCCAAAATAGCAGTTTCTTTTGATCCAATCTTTTTTTTCTCTTTATCATTCAGGAAAGACAAGAAAATCTCAGGGTAACAAACATTATCTAGAATTTCTCTTAGATTCGAACCCATAGCTGATGATAGAACTAAAATAGATATTTTTTGTTTCCTACTTACACGGGCCCATATCCTTGCTTTTCTATCAATTTCTAATTCCGACCTTCCACCCCAATCCGATATTATAGTACTGGTATAGATAGAAATTCCGTTATGTTCCAATTCTGAACGGTAGTAAATACCGGGACTTTGCAATATTTGGTTGATCACAATTCGGTATATTCCATTTACTATAGAGGTTCCCAAAGAATTCATTATAGGAATATTTCCAATAAAAACGATTTGTTCTTGCATATTCTTCCCAGTTTTCCAAATTAATATCGCGGGTACATATAATTCAGAAAAATATGTGAGTGATTCATATACAGCATCTTTTTCTTTTATCAGGGGTTCTACCAATTGATATGTTTCCCAAAATAATTGAAATTCAATTTCTTGATCTCTGTCTTCAATTTTTGGAAACTTATGAAATTCTTCCACCAAGCCCTCATTAATGAACCTACAAAATCCCTCAAATTGTATCTGACTAAATCCAGGTATTGTGGACATTCCCTCATTTCCATTCTGAATCATCTTATTATGAAGTTTCCTCTTTTTTGAAAAAATCCCATTATTGACTTGTCTCACTATTCATCGAACCATACCGATCGATCTAGCAATGATCAATGATGGACTGGATATTCTATTTACTGAATCACATAAAATTTTAACCAACTCCTATATCATACGTATGAACGGAAGCAAGACAGAGAAATGTAGAGCATTCTTGGAAATGTAGAGCATTCTTGACACTAGTTCGAATTTAAGCCAGGTAGAAATAGAAAGAAATGGAAAAAAAAACATTCCTAGAAAAAAAATTCTGTCACTTAGACTGATGAAGTCTTTTATAAGATAATAAGATATCCAAATTGAGCTAATTTATACCTAATAACTAAATAACTAATTCTTTTATTTTTATTATGATATTATCATGGGGGTGCAAAAAAAATAAAAAATAAATGAATTCAGTATTCAATCTTCTCTCTATGAATGCGATAAAACAGAATAATAAGGAACAGCATAGCGTTGTAGTAATCTTTAGAAAGTATATGCCGATATAATTATCCATATATCATATCACATTTTTTATCGTAGTTGTAATTGAACTTGGTGCAAGATAGGTCAGGTTGTATTCGATAATAGAGTCTATTTCTTATTCATATTTCATATTCAATAAATAATTCAAGCACGAGGATTTTATATTGGAATATGTAATAAGAGATAAATCCGTGTTCGGTATTCACGTAAAAATTTCTGTTCTGGAGTTTACACTGTTATGGGGTTTACATATACACATATATGTATATGATATGGTATATATGATATGGTTATAATATAAGAATAAGATTATATTAACTATTAACAGATAATATTAATATATATTAGCTATAGCTAGCCTAATTTCATTTAAATGTTATTCTAATGAATATGATATGAAAAAGGATTGGTTCTATAAATTTTTTGAGAATGATTAGTCGTAAATCAATTGGATTTTGCATCTATGAAGGAAACATAAATGGGGATACAAATTTCAGAGCTATTCACTAAATCAAATTAAGAAAAAGAAAGGAGGAAAAAATGCAAATCAAAATGAGGAGAGGAATAGAATAATAGAATAAGAATAAATAAAAGAATATAGATCCAATTCTTATCCATCTTTTAGGAAATTTGGCGGCATGGCCAAGTGGTAAGGCAGGGGACTGCAAATCCTTTATCCTCAGTTCGAATCTGGGTGTCGCCTGATCGACAAAAAAAAAGACTATCAAAACTTCCTAATTACACTATACCTTTAAATTCAATCAGAATGCTTGATTGGCTATTCTTATTTTCTTTTATTTCCCTTCTTTTTTCTTCTTTGAAATTCTTTCCGTTTCAATAGAATTCTATTGAAATTGAATAATTGAATAAGAAATATAGGAACTTTTTACAAGTGGATTCGTGAAACTATTTCATCAATAGCCATAAGTAAGAATCCTATTTTGACTCTGCATCATTGATTCCACTATGATTATGAATCAATAATGGAATAATTACTTAATATTAATATTATGGAGATAGAAGACATAATTCACATGGACATAGTAAGTCTCGCTTGGGCTGCTTTAATGGTAGTGTTTACATTTTCTCTGTCGCTTGTAGTATGGGGGAGAAGTGGACTTTAGGGCTAGAAATAGTACTAATTGAGTACTTAACTGAATAATCTAATTTATTCAATTGTGTTGTATCAATTGTGATCATTTTGCGAAAACTTAAAAATAAAGAGATGCCTCCGTTTCAAAAGATAATTATACTGTAGTACAAGTATTGAATAAGAACATTCAATCAAAAAAGAAAGGATTCGCATCATTTTATATTTTATTTCGAAACTTTAGACATGATAGGAAATTTCGTCCATCTGGATGGATTCTTCTTAAATATTCTCTTTTGATGAATTAGGGCTTATCAAAATAATGGATATTACAATAAGAAAACAATCCCTATCCATTACTGTATTTTTATTTTCTATTTATAAATTTATAATTTATATGTATATATTTATATATTATTCTAATTTTTATATTTCTAATTTGTTATATTTATAATTTGTATTTATATTATAGTATTTATATTATATTTATATTATTTATATTATATATATATTATATATTTATAATTTATATATTTTTTATTTAATTATATAATATATCATATATCATAGTATATCATAGTAAGCATAGTAAGATAGTCAGTAA